AGGATTTTCAGTCCTCTGCTCTACCAACTGAGCTATCCCGACCATTTCCCGTGCATCATCCTAGCAAAGTACTTGTATCTATGTCAATGAAAAGAACTAAAAAAGTCTTAACAAATTGGACCTAGCCCCTGAATTTCTTAGGTCTTCAAAAAGAAGACTTTCTTTGTAATAATGATATGGACTGTGAATGATTCAATAACGGAGATTCCTTGAACATATATGTTCATTTGTACAGGTATCGTACTATACAAATGAAATTTGATTGGAAGAAGATACGAGGATTTCTATTTGGATCCATTTGTGAAAGAACAGAGTGAATGAAATGATAAAGATATTTCATTTTGTTTGAACTGAACCTCTGATGAAAAAGAGGATGAGGATAAATAAAGAGTGAGGAAGTAAAATGGGCTTTTTCTTGGGGATAGAGGGACTTGAACCCTCACGATTTTCAAATTCGACGGATTTTCCTCTTACTATAAATTTCATTGTTGTCGGTATTGACATGTAAAATGGGACTCTCTCTTTATTCTCGTCCGATTAATCTTCAAAAGATCTATCAAACTCTGGAATGAATCATTTGATCACTGAATATTCGAATTCGATTCTTTTTTCAACTTCAATTGGAATTGATTCACAATAATTCTTCAATTTTTCATAGATTTTTTGATCTCTATCATTCTAATTCATAGTAATTAATATAGAATAGAAATAGAGGGTTTCTATAGATCCCTATAAAGAATATAGAAAGAATATAGAAATATTCTTTTATTCTTTAATAGTAGAATAATAGAATGAATAAATATATAGATTATGAATCTAATAGAATCTATTCTATATTAATATTCTATTATATATATACTAAATATACTAATATAATAGATAATAGAAATAGAAGATTTCTAGTTTGATATATAGAGATAGAGAATAGGATTCGATAGAAGATTCGGGTTGTGATTAATCGTTTGCTATGTCAGTATGTATACGTACGTATTAGGTATATAAGGTTATCCTTAACGTAACGTAGTCAATTTCATTCGTTAGAACAGCTTCCATTGAGTCTCTGCACCTATCCCCTTTTATTCTAATTTTCCATTTTTTTTTTTCAAAAAACAAAGATTTGGCTCAGGATTGCCCATTTTTAGTTCCAGGGTTTCTCTGAATTTGGAAGTTACCACTTAGCAGGTTTCCATACCAAGGCTCAATCCAATCAAGTCCGTAGCGTCTACCAATTTCGCCATATCCCCCTTTGCTTTGAGACAAGGATCCAGTTGAAATTCCATCCACCTCTTTCATTGATCTTGGCACTATTGAATTCATTAGGTAATGATTCCTATATCGAAAAAGTGTATGCTGCTATTTTCTTTTTTGCCCACCCTTTGATTCTATATTCTATCATTTCATCTCTATTGGATGAACCCTATTTGTTTCAATCCGAAATGATTCTATCATTGATGTATCCGCAATTCAATATGGATAGATATATCCCACATATATCTATGCCTTTCCTACTCCTTCATTTTTACAGTGCAGTTTTTAATAGTGGAACGGTCGATTCTTTTTTTCGTCCTCTTGTGTATAATGATAGAATCCAAATTTTTCTCAGTTTTAGTCATTGATTTCCTCGAATAGAAATCAATAGAATAGGATTCTCTTTTCACTATTTATCTATTAGGATTTAGGATATAGATAGTTTCGTTACGCGAAATTTCGATTTCTAGTATAGTTTTATAGTTCCACGATTAGAATGATACCATTCTAATGATCATAAATGAATTATTCAGAATAGTATTTGAATTATTATAAAATGAAATGATCATAATATTCTTGAAGATTGAATTTCAGATTTGATTTCTTGTATTGATTTCATATTCATCTTCATATTAATCATATTCTTAATAGTAAGAATAAGAATTGAAATTATTTCATTCATAATTGAATGAATATTTCAATTGTAAATTGAATATTTTTTAATTTTATATCTAATATTTGTGTTTGAATTTGATTGAATATTTGATTTGATATTTGAATTTCATCTTTTTTTTTCATTTCAAATTTGAATTTCATTAATATTTTATTTCATATCATAGATATGAATATGGAATTGAATTTCTATTTCTATTTAGATATCTAATTTATCTAGATCTCAATAGTTTTCTTTTATATTTTCTAAATTAAGAAATAGAAGAAATTTCAATAATCAATAAATGAAATAAAAAAAGAAGAAGAATCACTAGGTAATAGCTAAGATCCGATAGTTTCCTGTATTCTGTATTCCTATACACTATTGCTCTTATATCCGCCCGCTTAGCTCAGAGGTTAGAGCATCGCATTTGTAATGCGATGGTCATCGGTTCGATTCCGATAGCCGGCTCTTTTTCTTTATCGATTTTTTTCTTTCCATGATTGAAAATCTCTACTCTCGCTTTCTCTAAATGTCGGGTCACCGATCTATTATGTCATGGTAACTTTCAGCTATAGCTATGAATAAAAAAGTTGACTAGAACAATTAGATCTCTAAAGAAGGAATTGGAAAACGTAGCCTTCACTTGAATTTCCTATATATATGCAAAAAATCCGAATATTGATAAAATTTCTTTTATTCTATTCTGTTTTGTAGGACTTTAGTAGATTGATAGATTGAGTTTTGCTTATCCTTTAGTTCAGTCTGAATTTAGATTTTTTTGTCAAATGAAAGTGAATCAAAAAGGAGCCTTTATATGTCTCGTTACCGAGGACCTCGTTTCAAAAAAATACGCCGGCTGGGGGCTTTACCGGGACTAACTAGTAAAAGACCCAGATCAAGAAGTGATCTTCAAACCCAATTGCGCTCTGGAAAAAGATCGCAATATCGTATTCGTTTAGAAGAGAAACAGAAATTGCGTTTTCATTATGGTCTGACAGAGCGACAATTACTTAAATATGTGCATATTGCTGGAAAAGCCAAAGGGTCAACAGGCCAGGTTTTACTACAACTACTTGAGATGCGTTTGGATAACATCCTTTTTCGATTAGGTATGGCTTCGACCATTCCTGGAGCCAGACAATTAGTTAACCATAGACACATTTTAGTTAATGGTCGTATAGTGGATATACCAAGTTATCGTTGCAAACCTCGAGATATTATTACTACGAAGGATAAAGAAAGATCGAAAGCTCTGATTCAAAATTATCTTGTTTCATCCCCCCACGGGGAATTGCCAAACCATTTGACTATTGACTCCTTACAATATAAAGGATTTGTAAATCAAATAATAGATAGTAAATGGATCGGCCTGAAAATAAATGAGTTGTTGGTCGTAGAATATTATTCCCGTCAGACTTGATTCTAACGAAAATAACAAGGTTCATACAATTTTGACTCCTTTCGCTGAAGTAAATAGAGTACCTTGTGCCCTGTCTAATTCACGTATCACAAATGGATCGGCAATAGGATTCTTTTTCTTTTTTCTTCTTTTCAATATCCATACGATATTTCTATTTGTATTTTACCTATCACAGGGATGTAATTAGGGATAGAGAATCTCTCTTAAAGAAGGGTTTTACTTTTAGAATAATGATATCAATTCTTATTTGATTTGATACATTGTAGTCGGTAACATGGATGAATGAAAAGAAACGGAGAGAGAGGGATTCGAACCCTCGGTAAACAAAAGTATACATAGCAGTTCCAATGCTACGCCTTGAACCACTCGGCCATCTCTCCTACAGAATGTTATTCTTGACCAAAACTCGAATGAATAGCGAGTCATTCATCTTAATTGTAGTACAGGTATGACCGCCCGATGGTTCCAGAATAAGAAATTTTTTTTCCAATTTCCTATTTATCAACAACAACTTCTTTCATCAGCTACCCCATGGATCTATTCAAAATTCATGAATCGTCCGATGAATTTTTCTATTTCAATTGTATGGTGTGGCACATACACGTTATGCAAACAAAAAGGATGGTTACTTTATTTGAATTTGATTTTATCATGGAATGATTATTCCATTCTTTTTCCTTTTTGGATCATAACCAAATAAAAACTTCTCAAGTTATAAAAATCCATAGGGAACTTGGTTATCCAACTTAGATGAAATAGTAAGAGTCATTGGTATACTACGAAATTGGAATGAAATCGAATCTGATTCAACTCTTTCATTTCATCTTTGTCCAAAAGGGGGACACCACATTTTTTCCAATTAGTCTGTTTTTATGTTATTTTGTACTGTACAATTCCTTTTTTTGTGGGATCATTTTCCCCGAAGGGGAATGAGAAGAATTATAGAATGAATTGCTAATTATGCCTAGATCTCGAATAAATGGAAATTTTATTGATAAGACCTCTTCAATTGTAGCCAATATTTTATTACGAATAATTCCGACAACTTCAGGAGAAAAAAAGGCATTTACCTATTACAGAGATGGTGCGATTTGATTTTTTTTCTTGTTTTTTTCTTGATCTTGTTTTTTTTACCCCTCAGTTTTACGAGAAAAAGAACGTAGTTAGGAATAGAAAAAAACAAATTAGTTAAAGAAACCTACGCTTGGTGAAGGTGAAGTTTGGAGATAGAGCAATTCCTTCTGTCGTGTATCCTCGATTGATGCAGCCTTTGATGCTTCAATTATCGATTTTAGTATTGAGCGAAAGGTTACATCTATAGGTTCTGTATTGGAGGTCAATCCTACTTCATTTAGTACCAATAGGTGGCATCGGGGAAAAAGCACTACACCTAGGAATCAACAACACAAAAACTTTGTTATAAATAACCCTTTATCCTTATCGGTATCGGGACTAAAAAGAATGGTTGGGAAAACAAAGATCCATCTCATTCGTACTTTTGGTACCCGTATAGCCATCAAAGACCGTTGAAGTGACTAATTCCTGGAAATCGTAAGCGTTGAGTACAAAGAAATTTTTGGAGTTACCATTTCTATCTAGCACTAATAAGATTGGTGTTAAGAAAAAACCTCTTGTGGGAAGGCTGGCTAGAAATTTCTTGTAAAAATACCAGCTCCT